AAATTGGAACTAGCTCAATTTGCAGAGTTAGAAGCCTTTGCACAATTTGCTTCTGATCTAGATAAAGCTACTCAAAATCAATTGGCAAGAGGTCAACGATTGCGTGAATTGCTTAAACAATCTCAATCAGACCCTCTCGCGGTGGAAGACCAGGTAGCTACTATTTATACCGGAACGAATGGATATCTTGATGTGTTAGAGATTGGACAGGTAAAGAGATTTCTCATTGGGTTGCGTACCTACTTAACAAAGAATAAACCTAAATTTCAAGAAATTCTATCTTCTACCAAGATATTCACTGAAGAAGCCGAAATCCTTTTGAGAGAAGCTATTCAGGAACAGACCGAACTATTTCTACTTCAGGAACAAACATAAATGTAAATGTTATTCTATTTTTAATTCATAAATCCTCGAGAAAGATTTCTGATTTGAATCATTCAAAAAAGGGCCCTTTATCCTTTAAAAAATAAAGTTATTTTTTCTTCTCTATCTAGAATAGATAGATGGAAAGAAATTGCGTCCAATAGGATTTGAACCTATACCAAAGGTTTAGAAGACCTCTGTCCTATCCATTAGACAATGGACGCTTTTCATTCCTATTTTCGCATTAAAAAAAGGATACAATAAAAAGAAAGATGCATGTTAAAATGAATAATGCATCTGTATATTATATTAAGTTAAGGAATATATAGCGGGTAGCGGGAATCGAACCCGCATCGTTAGCTTGGAAGGCTAGGGGTTATAGTCGACGTTGGTTGATCATTTTAAACATCTCTAATTCAAAACCGAACATGAGATTTTGGTCTCATTCGGCTCCTTTATGGAAGATCCATGTATTTCCATCAGATAAATAATGAGATCCATAACATCTATGTCAGCTTTTTCCGAATGCATCTAAAGCTACTCGCTTTCTAGATGATCCCTCTAGAAGAGGGAGATTCTATCAAATCTTTCTAGTCTAGTTACTTCGTTCCCTATTTCTACTCGCGGGATCCTAAGGAAAATCATTTGGTTTCTACCGAGCTGAATTAATAAGCCGAGGTTCTAGTAAACCAAAACCATCGTTTTCTAGCTATTTGGCTTCAATCTACCTTTTCCATCGACAGCACAAAAATTGAATATATTGAAGATTTAGTTACGATTGAAAATTTTGTACTATGACCCATAGATCCTTTATTCATACTCATTCAATTGGAAGAATTGAACCAATCAAAAAAATTATGCTTCTCGACTCCATGATCCAATTTTTTTTTTATTAAAATTTTGATGGATAGAAATCGTGAGAATGTATATTCTTTCCTCACATATCCTATTGAGGGGTAAAGGATTAAATCTTTTTAAGAAAAAAAGTTTTTGATCGGAATCTTAAAAAAAAAAAATGGAAAGACCCCTTAACTATTGAAGTTGTTAATAGAACGAATCACACTTTTACCACTAAACTATACCCGCTACATATTCATTATTAAATACGGATAGACCATTTGTCCAACAAAATAATCAGACGCAGTCAAGATAGCATTATAATCATGAAAATTCCGGCATTCACACGTATTTTGTTTTGCCGCGGCGCGGGCTTGAAAAAAAAAAAAGACTAGTACTAAAATATTACTATATACTATATATTAGAATACTCTTATTAGAACACTATTACTCTAAATACTATAAAGACTAAATACTCTCATTTACTATAATAGACTAAGAATAGATATAGAATCTTACTCTATCTATCTTTCTATATAGAATATTAGATATTAATCTATATATATATAATCTCATATTCTTTCTAAGAATTAGGAATGGTAATGAAAATTGTTCTTCTTGTTTCAATAACAATTTTTATTTGATCTCAAAATTGTTATTGTTTGATTCGTTGGAACAAAAGAAGTACTGGCCCGGCCAGTACTTAACCAGGCCGGGGAAATGAACCTTTTGCACAAAATAAAAGAAGTAAGGTATTCTTTCTATTGGATAAATCCGTTTCGAATCATTATCAAAATCAAAAAATAAAATAAAAATTCTTTTCAATCTTGACTTCGCGTATCATATCACATGAGAAATTTCCAATTTGGAATGGGGAGAGATGGCTGAGTGGACTAAAGCGTCGGATTGCTAATCCGTTGTACGAATAATTCGTACCGAGGGTTCGAATCCCTCTCTCTCCGATTCCCCCGATCACTTGAAATTTTCAAATTGGAATAAATTTTGATTCTTTTATTAATTTTTTTTTTTATCTTTATCTAGTATCTATTTATTGATACATTTACCTATTAAAAAATAAAGGAAAAACTAAAAACGAATCTCATCTCTTTTTTATTCTTCACGCCCGGGATTACGCCCCGGATCATTAGATAAGAATCCGAAGATGAAGAGAGAAACAAAGAATATTACTACTGTGTAGACGAAGAGTTTAAGAGTAAGCATTACATAATCTCCAAGATAAGATCATTTTTTTTTTTAAGGAAATAGATCACCTATTTTACGACACACACTATACATTATTTTGATATGACGCTCTAAAAATAAGAAATTTTTTGAAATTCATTTTCATGAATTCCTTTCTCGTATAAATATCATTATCATATAAAAAATTCGTATTTTTTCGTTACCAAAAAATTCTTGCCATATATATATACTTAGATATTGTATGGTATCTTATAAAAGAAAGGTTATAACAAAAGAAGAAATAAGCTGATTAAAAATAATCGCCCCTTTATTCAAATTCAATAGAAAATAGAAGATACCAGAATTTCCCTTTTTGAATCGAGGGTTACTAATGTCATATCTGATCTTATTTATTTTTATAATCAAAATATCATCTTTTTTATCAAAGAAACTATGAATATGAATTGAATATATATTTTATTTTTATCGAAAACTTACAGCAGCCTGCCAAACAAAGGCTAAGAGAAAAAAGAATAAAGGGATAACCGGCATAATGTCTACGATTGGATTAAAAAGGGCATAAGCTTCGGGCAATTTGGCGAAGAAAAAACTACTCGAATAAAGGGTAGAATTAAGACAGATACAGATGAAACTAAAGATATTAAACATAACAAACATTTTTTTATTGTTCTTAAAAATTAAATTGAAATGATAATAAATTATCAGATTGGATTGAGTTGTTTTTCTGAGTGAAAAATGAAAAAGGCAGAGAAATGAAAGAAATTCTTCTTTTTTTTTTGACTTCTCCTCAATCAAGAATCCTTCCTTACATTCTCCAATCAAATGAGAATACAAGAATTCTACTTTCATACAATATCTTAATTGAATTCTATGTAATGATCAATTCATTTTTTTGATTCTATATCTATTGTGTTGAATTCTACCGACAAACATGTCTTATATGTATTTTGGATGGTTATTGACGAATAACCAATATTTCGCTTAATTTTTCTTAGACAAAATAAAAATGGGGCGTGGCCAAGCGGTAAGGCAATGGGTTTTGGTCCTATTACTCGGAGGTTCGAATCCTTCCGTCCCAGACCATTTCCATCAGAAACGAAAGATTCTTCTCTATTGAAATTTCAAATTGAATGAAAAAATGTTCTGTAACATATTGAATACAATGTTTTTCAATATGAATTCGAAGAAGGATTCTTAGAATCCTCTTTTTTTTTTCAGAGTTGATGATGGACAATCCCGAAAGATCTGTTGAAGATGTAAATCAGTTTTAAACAAACTTATTTTCTTCATCTGAAAAAAAAAATATATATATGGGGTTAAATTAAGTGAAATCCTTTCCGGATAAATCTCTATCTATTTAGAGATAGATAAGTGTGGATTATTATGTATCGATTCAGCCAATGACTATTCATGATTCTATATTGAATCAATTGCATACGGTTCCAAATTCAAAATTCAAATAAAGAGGGTTGTTATGGTAAAACTTCGTTTGAAACGATGTGGTAAAAAGCAACGTGCGACTTGAAGGACATGATTGACTGTGGATTCTGATATCCACCATTTTCTATACGAATGAAGATGCTCTTGTCTCGACATAGTTTGTTCTGCTAGAAACCAAATTTTATTTGTCTTGGGTTGTTAAATAAAAAGACTAATGGTAGAGCATATGATGCAGCTCGAGCAAAACTGAAGCAAAACTGATTTATTAATTTATCAAGAGAATAATCTAGGGTTAGTGACAATCAATAAGTTAGACCAACTTTGTAAATATATCATCAAAAATATATGATCAATAGAAATATTATTAGAATATTCATAAAAAATATTATTAGAATATTCATATTTCATATATATAATATATATATATTATATATATATATAAAAGGAGAGTTTCAAATTTGAACAAGTTTGAAATAAAAAAGTCAAATTTGTCGAAATTTTGAAACTTTTTTGATCAAAAGTGTATCGCAAAGGAATCAATCTTTCATATGATTTTTCTTTGTTTCATAGAAAAACAAAAGGTATGTTGCTGCCTTTTTGAAAAGGAGTAAAGATCACCGAAGTAATGTCTAAACCCAATGATTTCACAAAGCGCAAAGCAAAGACAACGAATTCCGGAACAAGGAAACACTATTTTAATCTGTCTCAACAATTGTATCATAATTAGTAAAATAAAAAGAATAAATCCAAAAGGAGACAAAAAAAAAGAGGTTAGAGACAGCTCAATAAATTCTAAGGATTTTATTTTGAACTCTTTAAAAACTATTCAACTTGAGTTAGGAGTACGAATGAAATTTATTTTTTTTTCTGTGAAGAAGGAAAAAGGCGAAAATTAGAGTTTAATTCTTTATGGATCCATTTATCTCTCTATTTCTATCTATATAGATAGAAATTATATAAATTAAAATCATTTTTTCTTGAGCCGTATGAGGATAAAACCTCCTATACGTTTCTAGGGGGGCATTTTTTATCTATATCTATCCCAATGAGCCATCTATCGAATCGTTGCAATTGATGTTCGATCCCGAAGAGAAGGAAGAGATCTTCGAAGAGTTGGTTTTTATGATCCAATAAATAATCAAACTTATTCAAATGTTCCTGCTATTTTATATTTCCTTGAAAAAGGTGCTCAACCCACAGGAACTGTTCATGATATTTTAAGGAAGGCAGAATTGTTTCAAGAAAGAATTTATAATTGATTTTTGACAAAAAATAAAGGGTAGGCTTACTAGTACCTATCTTTGTGTAATTATTTATTCAAAGTTTGTTTTCTTCTTGTTATATTCATACTTATTTTCTTATTAGTTTTTTTTCTTGCTCCTTTTTGTGGAACCCCCCCAAAAAAAAGAGGGGGGGTGATCTTTCTTGTCTTTGTATTGCACCTTTCTTTTTTGTCGCTCCAATTTCTTCTTTCTTCTTTATGTTGTGCTAATCCAACACAAATTTATATATAATTTCTTGAATTTTTTTTTTTCTAACAAAATTTATTCATATTGACAACGGCGTCTCGATCAAATATAATTTGATCGTAGATAAATAGATCTTTTTATCCCCATTCCCTATTGGTTCTTTCCTTCACTTTAGAAAAATAGATGGGTTTGCTGGATTTATTATTTTTTATACAAATATACAAAACGTATTTTCTTAGCGAAAAAAAAAAATTGATAAAATTGGGTGTTTTTCAATATTTATAATTCTCTTTTTTTTTTACCCGATCCGCTTTATATTTTGTTGTTTATATTTGTTGCAAGTTCCATGTTTTGACGCAGTTGTGCAGTGCAATTTCATTATTATTATTTTTTTTTTTATTTCGATCATATCTACACTTTATATTGATCCGGGTTGCTAACTCAACGGTAGAGTACTCGGCTTTTAAGTGCGACTATGATCTTTTACACATTTGGATGAAGGAATTCGTCTAGACTATTGGTAGAGTTTAGAATACCGCGACTGATCCTGAAAGGTAATGAATGGAAAAAAAAGCATGTCGTAAAAAAAACATAAAAAACAATAATAGAATCATAGAAGAAAAAGAATAAATTTCATACTCATAATGTAAAATCATAAATTGTTCTTTTTATAACAATATTGGAATTAAGTAAAGTATTTTATAGGCGAGTATAGTGAATAAATGGATAGAGCCTTAATGGCTCCAATTAGAGTAAGACAAAAAAGCAACGAGCTTATCTTCTTAATTTGAATGATTACCCAATAAAATTACTAATTAGACGTTAAAAATAGATTAGTACCTTATGTGGGAAAGGTTCTCTTGTTAATTATGAGTGGACCATTGATTCTTTTTTTTTATTAATCCTAATTATTATTTATTATGAATTGGAGACGGATGTGTAGAAGAAATAGTATAGTGATAAAACAAGAATTTTTCCAAAATCAAAAGAGTTATTGGGTTGCAAAAATAAAAGATTTTGACCCCCTTTCCTTATTTTTCTTATCATTATTTTATTTATTTTATTGTTATTCTAGTTTTGTTAACAAATAAAAACTTATTGCATAGAAAGGGAAAGGAAAAAGATCTGTAGATTGGACCCTCTGTCTCCGGGGTATTTATTTTTTATTTTTTCTTAAATCTTTTACTTCTTATATTACCATTAAGTGATTTACATCACAGTACAGTATAAAAATATATATATATACAGTAAAAGAATCAGATATTTTTGTAAAATTATTATTATTATCAAAGAATAAAGAAGAAAAAAAAAAATAAAAATATAGAGTATATAAAGTAACAGTATAGACAGTGCATATTATATCTAAATTCTATATAATATATTACTATAAGGTAGTATAAGATAAAAAATAGACTACATAAAATATACACATACGCCGTTCTGACCATATTGCACTATGTATCATTTCAGAACACAAGAAGTGCCTTCCTTTTTTTTGGTTTTTTGGTTATAGTAAAAATGTATGTAAATGACAGGATTACAAGGATATTTAGATTGAAAAAAGATACATTTCGGCAACAAAACTTCCTATATCCGCTACTCCTTCAGGAGTATATTTACTCACTTGCTCATGATCATAGCTTCAATAGTTTTATTTATTACGAACCTGCGGAAATTATTGGTTATGACAATAAATATAGTTTAGTACTTGTGAAACGTTTAATTACTCGAATATATCAACAGAAACCTTTTTTTTCTTCGGTAAATGATTCTAACCAAAATATATTTTGGGGGCATAAGAATTATTTTTCTTCTCATTTTTCTTCTCAAATATTATCAGAAGGTTTTGGAGTCATTCTGGAAATTACATTCTCGTCGCGATTAGTATCTTCCCTTGAAGAAAAAAAAATACCAAAATATCAGAATTTACGATCTATTCATTCAATCTTTCCCTTTTTAGAAGATAAATTCTCACATTTAAATTTTGTGTCAGATCTACTAATACCCCATCCCATCCATATGGAAATCTTAGTTCAAATCCTTCAATGCTGGATCAAAGATGTTTCTTCTTTGCATTTGTTGCGATTGATTTTCCACGAATATCATAATTTAAATAGTGTCATTACTTCAAAGAAAGACATTTACGTCTTTTCAAAAAGAAATCAAAGATTTTTTTGGTTCTTACATA